CATAGAAATGTGTTCGCTCAAGAAAGACTCCAGAAGATATTGATCGTAAATAAGAAGACCGTTTATGAAGAGACAGGAATAGATATTCGTATTCATATACATAAGAATTATGTAGGAACCAAAAGAATCTTTTATTTCTTTTTGAAAAGACGTAAATGGATTTATTTGAAGTAATGAGACTAGTCAAATTATGATATTCGTGGAAAAACAATCGCAATAAATGCAAAGAAGGAACATCTTTGATCCAACATTGAAGAATTTGAACCAAGATTTCCAGATGGATGGGATGGGGTATTAGTAGATCTGACACATAATTTAAATGTGATAATTTATCCTCTAAAAAGGGAAATATTGAATGAATAGATCGTAAATTCTGATATTTTGGTATTCTTTTTTCTTCAAGGGAAAATACTAATTGCGACGAGAATGGAATTTCCAGAATGACTCCAAAACCTTCTGATACCATTTGAGATACCATTTGAGAAGAAAAATGAGAAGAAAAAGAATTCTTGTGCCCCCAAAATGAATTTTGGTTAGAATCATTCACCGAAGAAATCAAAGATTTCTGTTGATACATTCGAGTAATTAAACGTTTCACAAGTACTAAACTAGATTTATTGTCATAACCTAGAATTTCCACAGGTTCGTAAAAAATAAAACTATTAAAGCTATGATAATGAGCAAGTGAGTAAATATACTCCTGAAGGAGTAGCGGATATAGGAAGTTTTGTTGCCGAAATCTATCTTTTTTCAATCTAAATATCCTTGTAATTTTGTCATTTAAATACATTTCTAATGTAACCAAAAAAGGGAGGCACTTCTTGTGTTATGAAATGATACATAGTGCAATATGGTCAGAACGGCGTATGTTGTATGTAGTATATTTTTTCTCTTATACTAAAAGAGTATTTTATTCTAAAATACTTATAACTATAATAAAATAAAAATAAGAATATTCTTATTCTATTATTCTAAGAAATAATTCTAATAAAATAATATAGTCTAGTATTATTATAGACTATGCACTGTCTATATTTTTACTTTAAAAAATACATACTTTTATATACTTTTATACTGTACTGTGATGTAAAAAACAGAATGATAAATTAAGAAGTAAAATACTATTAAAATATTATATAAAAGTAAGAACAAATAAAGAATATATACGCCGGAGACAGAGAGCCCAATCTACAGATATTTTTCCTTTCCCTTTCTATCCAATTTTGTTTTCTTTTTCTTGTTAATCTAAGGAGAATAACAAGAAAATAAATAAAAAATAAAGAAGAAAAAGGGGTAAAAATCTTTTATTTTTGCAACCCAATCACTCTTTTGACTTTGGAAAAAAAAAAAATGATTTTTTTATCACTATACTATTTCTTCTACACATCCGTCTCTAATCCACAATAAAGAATAATTAGGATTAATAAAAAAAAAAAGAATAAATGGTCCACTCACAATTCACAAGAGAACCTTTTCCCACATCAGGCACTAATCTATTTTTAACGTATATTTAGTAATTTGATCGGGTAATCATTCAAATTAAGAAGGGAAGCTCGTTGCTTTTTTGTCTTACTCGAATTGGAGCCATAAGGCCCTATCCATTTATTCACTAGACCCGAAATACTTTACTGAACTTAAAAATTGTTAGAAAAAGAAAAATTCTCGTTCTATTTCTATTATGAGTACTAGAAATATTCTTTTTCTATGATTATCTTATTCTTTTTTCTATTATTTTTACGACATGCTTATTTTTCCATTCATTACCTTTCAGGATCAGTCGCGGTCTTATAAACTCTACCAAAAGTCTAGACGAATTCCTTCATCCAAATGTGTAAAAGATCATAGTCGCAATTAAAAGCCGAGTACTCTACCGTTGAGTTAGCAACCCGGATCAATATGAAGTGTAGATATGATCGAAATCAAAAAAATACAGCAAACTCATCTATTTTACTAAAGTAAAGGAAAGATCCAATAGGGGAGGAAATGGGGATAAAAAGATCTATTTATATACGATCAAATTATATTTATTTGAGACGTCATTGTCAATATGAATGGACTCTTTAGAAAAAGAAAAAAAAAATTTTAAGAAATTATAGAGAAAATAGAGATAGAAAAAATAGCGGCTTCCTTTAATCAAAAATAAAGAAAGGTACAATACAAATATAAGAAAGAAGAAAGATTACCCCCCCTTGTTGGGGGGTTCAAAAAAAAAGCAAGAAAAAAATATGAATAAGAAAAATAAGAATAAAATCAGTATTAATAGAACAAGAAAATAAGAAACTTTGAAGAAAAAATTACAAAAAGATAGGTACTAGTTACCCTATCCTTTTTTTATTCATGATTCTTTTTTTTTTTTACTTTCTTTATTTATAATTTATAAAAATCCAAAGAAACTTGAAATTCTTTAAAGAATTCTGCCTTCCTTAAAATAGAATAAACAATTCCTGTGGGTTGAGCACCTTTTTGAAGGAAATCTAAAATAGCAGGAACATTTGAATAAGTTTGTTTCTTTATCGGATCATAAAAACCCACTTTTTGAAGATCTCTTCCTTCTCTTCGGGATCGAACATCAATTGCAACGATTTGATAGATGGCTCATTGGGATAGATGTAGATAAAAAATGCCCCCCTAGAAACGTATAGGAGGTTTTCTCCTCATACGGCTCAAGAAAAAAATGATTATAATTTCTCTTTCTCTATCTATCTATATTATAGATAGAAAGAGAAATGGATCCATAAAGAATTAGACTGTAATTTGATCCTTTTTTTTTTTATTTACAGAAAAATAAATTTCATTCGTACTCCTAACTCAAGTTGGGTAGTTTTGAAAGAGTTCGAAAGGAAATCCTTAGAATTTATTGAGCTGTCTCTAACCTATTTTTTTGTCTCCTTTCGGATCTATTTTTTTTTACTCATTCTGATCCAATTGTTGAGACAAGTGAAAATAGTGTTTCCTTGTTCCGGAATTTGTTGTCTTTGCTTTGCACTTTGTGAAATCATTAGGTTTAGACATTACTTCGGTGATCCTTACTCCTTTTCAAAAAGGCAGCAACATACCTTTTGTTTTTTGTTATTTCTATGGAAAAGGGAAAAATCATACGAAAGATTGATTCTTTGTGATACACTTTTGATCGAAACAGTTTGAAAATTTCGACAAATTTGATTCTTTTTTCATTTCAAAAATTTGAACCTATCCATTTATATATATATTTATCTATATTTTAGATTTAGATATATATAATCTATTTACAAAGTTACAAAGTTGGTCTAACTTATTGATTGTCACTAACCCTAGATTATTCCCCCGATAAATGAATCAATCATTTTTGCTCGAGCTCCATCATATGCTATACCTTTAGATACCATTAGTATCTTTATTTAGCAACCCAAGACAAATTCAATTAGATTCCTATTAGATTCCTAGCAGAACAAACTATGTCGAGACAAGAGCATCTTCATTTGTATAGAAAATGGTGGATGTCAGAATCCACAGACAACATGTCCTTCAAGTCGCACGTTGCTTTCTACCACATCGTTTCAAACGAAGTTTTACCATAACATCCCTCTCTTTTTATTTTAATTTGGAACCGTATGCAATTGATTCAATATGGAATAATGAATAGTCATTGGTTGAACCGATACATAATAATAATATTCTTACATAATATTATAAACTGAAAAAGAAATGTTTATCCGGAAAGGATTTCACTTAAAATTATCCCATATTTTCTCATATGAATAATATCACATGAAAAAAAAATCAGTTTTAAGCAAACTTATTTACATCTTCAACAGATCTTTTGGAATTGTCCATCATAAAAGATCCCTATTTTTCTTTTCAAAAAAAAAAAGATATGATTCTAAGAATGATTTTTCTAATTTAGAATTCAGATTGGATAACATTGTATCCAAAATGAAACAGAAAATTTTTGAATGAAAATTTCAATAGAGAAGAATCTTTCGTTTCTAATGCAAACGATCTGGGACGGAAGGATTCGAACCTCCGAGTAACGGGACCAAAACCCGTTGCCTTACCGCTTGGCCACGCCCCATTTTTATTTGGTCTAAGAAAAACTAAGCTAAATATTGGTTATTCGTCAATAACCAACCAAAAGAAATATAGGACATGTTGTCGCTGAGATTTAACACAATAGATACAATAGATATAGAATCAAAAAGATTAATTGATCATTATTTAGAATTCAATTAAGATAATTGTATGAAAATAGAATTCCTTGTATTCTTATTTGATTGGAGAATATAAGGAAGGATTATTTATTGGGGAGAAGTCAAAGAAAAAGAAGAATTTCTTTCTTTTATCTGCCTTTTTCTTTTTTTTTCTTTTCCCTCAGAAAAACAACTCAATCCAATCTGAGAATTTATTATCATTTCAATTTCATTTGAATCTTTAAAAACAAGAAAAGAATATTTGTTATGTTTAATATCTTTAGTTTAATCTGTATCTGTCTTAATTCTACCCTTTATTCGAGTAGTTTTTTCTTCGCCAAATTGCCCGAGGCTTATGCCTTTTTCAATCCAATCGTAGACATTATGCCAGTTATCCCTTTACTCTTTTTTCTATTAGCCTTTGTTTGGCAAGCTGCTGTAAGTTTTCGATAAAAATGAAATCTCTATTCAATCCATAATTTATTTGATAAAAAAAAAAAGATTCTGGTATTTTCTATTGAAATTTCATTTGAATAAGGGAAGGGGGCGATGGTCTTTATCTTTAATCAGCTTATTTCTTCTTTTGTTCTGACCTTTCCTTTATAAGATACCATACAATACCTAATTATATATATGGATATGGCAAGAAATCTTTGGTAACAAAAAATACGAATCTTATTACATTAGAAAGAAATTTCAAAAAAAAACTTCCTTTTTTTTTTTCATCTTTGGAGCGTCATATCAAAATAGTGTATAGTGTGTATCGTAAAATAGGTGATCTATTTCCTTAAAAAAGATGATCTTATCTTGGAGATTTGTAATGCTTACTCTTAAACTATTCGTTTACACAGTAGTAATATTCTTTGTTTCTCTCTTCATCTTCGGATTCTTATCTAATGATCCGGGGCGTAATCCTGGGCGTGAAGAATAAAAAAAGATATGAGATTTGTTTTTACTTTATTTTTTCATAGGTAAATGTATAAATAAATGGAATAGATGCTAGATAAAGATAAAAGATTCATAAAAGAAAATAATTGAAATTTATTCTAATTATAAAATATCAAGTTATCAGGGGGTCGGAGAGAGAGGGATTCGAACCCTCGGTACGAATAATTTGTACAACGGATTAGCAATCCGACGCTTTAGTCCACTCAGCCATCTCTCCCCATTCAAAATGTAAAATTTATCATGTGATTTAACACGTGAAGTAAAGATTGATAACAATCTTTATTTTACTTCAATGATTCGAAACATATTTCTTCAATAGAAAGAATACCTTACTTCTTTTATTTTGTATAAAAGGTTCATTTCCCCGGCCTGGTTAAGTATAAGTACTGGCCGGGCCAGTACTTATTTTGTTCCAACGAACAAAAATTGTTATTGAAACAATAAGAATAATTTTCATTGCCATTCCTAATTATTAGAAATAATCTAAATTAGAAATAATATAAGATTATAATAGATAGATTATCTTAGAAATTCTTTCAGAAATTATCTATGAAATTAGATATATCTAGATTAAGATAATCTATTGAAATATTCAAATTCAATATTAGATGAATATAGTAGAGATTCTATATATTCTTAATATATTAGAGTACCTTATACCTTAATATACCTTAATATACTATATTTATATAGTATATATACTAAATTAGAGTCTAAATGAGTATAAAATAGAAATTATAATATTTAGTCTTTCTAGTAAAAGTTTTCTTTTCTAGTAATATCTAGTAAGAGTATTACTAGTATAATAGTAATATAGTACTCTTATTTTTCGTCTTTATTTTCTAAATAATAATTAGATAGAAAATTAGGAAATTCATTAATGAAAAACAAATTTCATTCTAAATGAAAGTTGAAGTTCAGTATTATATTCATCTTAATAATTCACTTAATAAGAAGGAAGTATTAAGAAAGAAATAGATCTTATAAGATAAAAAATATCAAATAGAAAACACATATTTATAAAAGTGGTTCAAGTGAAGGGAAGTTTCAAAAAAAAAAAAGACTTAAAACTTTAGTACACTATTTAAATTTGACTAAACTTTTTGCTATTCACCTATTTTTTTTTTCAAGTTTTAAATCCCGTTCCGCGGCACGTGTTAATGCTGGAGTTTTCATGATTCTGATGCTATCTTGACTACTTTGTTGGACAAAAGGTCCATTCATATCCAATAATGAATATGTAGCGGGTATAGTTTAGTGGTAAAAGTGTGATTCGTTCTATTAACAACTTAAATAGTTAAGGGGTCTTTCCATTTTTTTTTTTCATATTTCATATTCCGATCAAAAACTTTATTTCTTAAAAAGAATTAATCCTTTACCCCTCAATAGGACATTTGAGGAAAGAAAATACATTCTCACGATTTCTATCCAAAAGGCAATCAGAATTTTCATAAAAATTTTGGATTATGGAGTCGAGAAGCATAATTTTTTTGATTGGTTAAATTATTCCAATCGAATGAGTATCAATAAAGGATCTATGGATGATAGTACAAAACTTTCAATCGTAACTAAATCTTCAATTTTTGCGCTGAAAAAGGGGGAGATTGAAGCCAAATAGCTAGAAAATGATGGTTTTGGTTTACTAGAACCCTCGGCTTCTTGTTTCAGCTCGGTAGAAACAAAAGTATTTTCCTTAGGATCCCACGAGTATAAAAGAAATAGGGAACGAAGTAACTAGACTAGAGACTAAAAAGATTTGATAGAATCCCCCTCTTCTAGAGGGATCATCTAAAAAGCAAGTAGCTTTAGATGCATTTGTAAAAAAAAAGCTGACATAGATGTTATGGATCTCATTTTTTCTCTGATGGGAATACATAGATCTTCCATAAAGGAGCCGAATGAAATCAAAATCTCATGTTCGGTTTTGAATTAGAGATGTTAAAAATGATCAACCAACATCGACTATAACCCCTAGCCTTCCAAGCTAACGATGCGGGTTCGATTCCCGCTACCCGCTATATAATCATTTTTTAACTTCATATGATTATGATATACAGATGCATTATACTTTTTGATATGCATCCTTTTTTTATTGTATTCCCTAAATCCGTCTAATCCCTTTTTCTTTTTATGAAAAAATGCGAAAATAGGAATGAAGGGCGTCCATTGTCTAATGGATAGGACAGAGGTCTTCTAAACCTTTGGTATAGGTTCAAATCCTATTGGACGCAATTTATTTCTATCTATCTATTCTAGATAGAGAATAGAAAAAAAAGAAGAACTTTATTTGATTTTTATTTATTTTCTAATTAGAAATTTCTAATTAGAAAGGATAAATTATAATATATTATATTATAAAGGCCCTTTTTTTAATGATTCGAATCAG